TTGGTCGATAGAGAATCAGAGTTTATTTACCAATGAATCACGAAATGCTATGGTTCTTACATATGATTTATTAATTTATTCAGAAGTAATTCGCCGAGATCGTGCACTTTTTTCCTATTTATCCTATAAAAAAAAGAATATAAATTATAAATAAAGTGCAGCCGGTTGGATCCAACCTATTCTTGAAATATACAACTCGCACACACTCCCTTTCCAAAAAAAATCAATACGCCAAGCACTACACTTAGATTTATTGGATTTGTTGCTAAAATATCGGTATTAAACCCGAAACTCCCGGCGGATGGCCAATGGCCCAAGGAAAGGAAAGAATCGGTTACATTTTTCATATGCGCTCCTCTTATAGATAGGACTAACAAAGAACAGAGTTCTTTTTGTATCACTTCGCTCGCCCCCCCTTTTTTTTGAAGTTTCCAATAAGTATCTTATTGGGTTAGGTCTTAGGTCTCATGTCAATTGCGAAATATCTCCCTTGTTGAATTCCTAAAATAAAAGTAAACAATTTTTCCATAGTAGACGGGAAGGAAGAAAGCGAGCAAATCCACTAATTCCTCATCCTCAAATCAGGCCTTCCCGGGATATGGTATTGTCTCAACAAATACATAATTTAGGAGTAAAGTGTTGATATAATTCGCAGAAGTCAACGGCAACGAGTTAATAGAAAAAATATGTAACGTACTTTTTGATTTGAATTCTAGGATTCAATTAAACAAAAGGATTCGCAAATAAAAGCGCTAATGCCACGACCAGCCCATAAATTGTCAAAGCTTCCATAAAAGCTAGACTCAGCAATAAAGTACCTCGTATTTTACCTTCTGCTTCCGGTTGTCTTGCAATACCTTCTACGGCTTGGCCCGCAGCAGTACCTTGACCAACCCCAGGCCCAATAGAAGCAAGCCCTACGGCCAATCCAGCAGCAATAACGGAAGCGGCAGAAATAAGTGGATTCATGATAAGTTCCTCATACTAAAAAAAAAAATAGTTAATGATACAAGTAACCAATGAATTATTACTTATTTGATAATTCAAATCTATCGAGTCGAAGTAACTAAAAACTTCGAATGAAAATAATAAATTAGATAGGGATAACCCTTATATAACTAGTATATATCTAATATCACATATACATTAGTTTCTTTCATAACGTAAACCACCCATATTTTATATGGAATCGGATTCTAGAATCTTTCTTCGAAAGATATACAGGGTCTGGGCAGACTTATAGACATTACCATATATCTACCATGACCCTCCAATCCATCTTTTTTTTTTTTCACAATTTCGTAAGTCTATCTTTCCCCCTACAACTCTAATCGTATATACATACGTATTTGTATCTATTATGTTCCCCAACCAAGAACCGAGTAGATTATCTTGAACCGTGCATTTCCGGAATTGGGATAATCTAAAAAAAAAGACTATTTAGAAAGCTAATCAATGATGACCTTCCATAGATTCCCCTATATAAGCCGCGGCTAAAGTTGCAAAAATAAGAGCTTGAATACCACTTGTAAATAATCCAAGAAACATAACAGGTATAGGAACTACTAAAGGTACTAAAGAAACAAGAACAACAACTACTAATTCATCAGCCAATATATTCCCGAAAAGTCGAAAACTAAGAGATAGGGGTTTTGTGAAATCTTCTAGGATGTTAATTGGTAAAAGTATTGGGGTTGGTTGAATGTATTTCCCGAAATAACCTAATCCTTTTTTGGTAAGACCCGCATAAAAATATGCCACTGACGTCGGTAAAGCTAAAGCAACAGTAGTGTTTATATCATTCGTGGGGGCGGCTAACTCCCCATGAGGTAACTGTATGACTTTCCAAGGTAAAAGGGCACCTGACCAGTTAGAAACAAAAATAAATAGGAACATAGTTCCAATAAAGGGAACCCAGGGACCATATTCTTCTCCAATCTGAGTCTTGCTCAAGTCTCGAATAAATTCAAGAACATATTCGAAGAAATTTTGACCGTCGGTCGGAATGGTTTGTGGATTTCGAACGGCTATGATGACTGAACCTAATAAGATAGCAATTACGACCCAAGAAGTGATAAGTACTTGGGCATGAATTTGTAAACCTCCTATTTGCCAATATAAATGTTGGCCTACTTCTACACCTGATATATCATATAATCCTTTGAGCGTTTTAATGGAACATGGTATAACATTCATATTGTCCTCGGACAGAAATCAACTTAAAAAAAAGGAATTATTTTGATTCAACCATCTCTTTCTCAACTCATCTCTACTTTAATCATTAATCATATATTTAGGATATCAAGAAATCACATTAAAAAAAAGAGAAATATCCTTTTTTTTAATCCAAGACAAGAATAGTAACCAATTCAATAAATCTATGAAGTTCCCAACTAATTAACTAATCTTATTATTCTTAATCATAACATAATCATAATCAACAACTTCTTATATAGCTAGAACGACCCTTACAAATTGCGGATACTAATTTATTAAGAATCAATCGAATTGAAGCTATAGCGTCATCGTTGGCTGGAATCGAAATATCTGCGAGATCTGGGTCACAATTTGTATCAATTAAACAAATCGTTGGAATCCCCAAAATGATACATTCCCGAAGGGCCGTATATTCTTCTTGCTGATCGACGATGATTACAATATCGGGCAACCCCGTCATATATTTGATCCCACCCAGATATGTTTGCAAAGTAGATAATTTTCTCTTCAACATTGCAGCATCTCTTTTGGGGAGACCATTGAGTTTCCCCATCTTTTGTTCTGCTCTTAAATCCCTAAACTTATGCAGTCTCGTTTCTGTAGTAGACCAATTCGTTGACATACCACCAAGCCATTTTTTATTAACATAATGACATCGAGCCCTTATTGCAGCTGATGCTACTGAATCCGCTGCTTTATTTTTGGTACCAACTATTAAGAAATTTTTTCCCCCACTTGCTGCATCAAAAACTAAATCACAGGCTTCTGATAAAAAACGAGCAGTTCTAGTAAGATTTGTAATATGAATACCTTTACGCTTTGCAGAGATGTAAGGGGCCATTCTAGGATTCCATTTCTTAGTACCATGACCAAAATGAACTCCTGCTTCCATCATCTCTTCTAAATTGATGTTCCAATATCTTCTTGTCATTTTTTCCCACACTTTCTCTTTTTTTTGAACAAATAAAAAATTGTTCCGACGGAACCTTCTACCGGGATTGACCGTTGATACACAGCCCCAACCATTCATTTTTATTATTAATATTTCATTTTATTTATTACCAAATCAATAAATAGAAAGTCAAAAGAAAGAATGAATCTACCCTTACCTTAGGAATTATGAAATCGCGTAAATGATTTTTCTGGTGTCTCATGGAAATTGTTTGGGGCGCAAGAAAAAAAAAATTCTCTATGATGTAACAAAATATCTCTCATTTCCAACTCAAATAGATTTTGATTTTTGATTTCCAAATGAATGTTCTTGTCTTGCCTTGAGTGGTACACTAATTTTTTGAATCCGGTACCGACAGGGATAATCCCCCCCAGAACAACATTCTCTTTCAGGCCCTTCAACCAATCAATACGGCCCCGTAGAGCAGCTTTTGCTAAAACTCTAGCAGTTTCTTGAAAACTTGCTTCGGATATGAAACTTTGAGTATTCAGGGATGCCTTCGTTATTCCCAATAAGATTGCCCTATAACAGATTGCTTCGTCCAAAGCACGCCCTGCTCGTTCCGCTCGCAACAATCCGATTAATTCTCCAGGTAAAAAAACATTAGACATTCCATCTTCTGAAACCAACACCTTTGATGTTACTTGACGTACAATAATCTCTATATGTCTATTATGAATCTGCACCCCCTGGGATCGATAAACCTTTTGAATCTTATTAACCAAAGAGATACGACTTTGGGCTATGGTTAGCTCAGCTCCAATCAAGAATCCCCAGGGGATTCCAAGAATTTTTTGTATATGTTCGTTCCAACTTTCAACTCTCCTTTCAAGGTTCATCGATATTGAACCAACCGAACGCACTTCTAAGATTTGTTCCACTTTTGGAAGACCCTGTGTTATGTCACCAGATCGCGATTTTTCATATATAAATGTAACTAATGTATCTCCTTCATAAAGGGTTTCCCCATAATGTCCATGAACCGTTGCTCCTGGAGTAGCCAAATAGGGCTTAGCTGATCTTATAACTAAAGAGTCAATATCAATAATTAAAATTTGACCTGATTTTTTTATGTATGATCCATCTTGAAATAGACATATATTTTCACAAAGAAATTGCCCAAGGCTCATTATTGCGGATGTCTCTTCCCAAAAATCGATTTCGATAAAGTACCAATATAAATAGAGTGGAGTCAAAATGATGTCATCACCCGTATAAATCCTTTTATTTTCAAATATTATATAGCAATGAAATACTTGAAGTACTTGGAAAGTCTGTTTCAAATTGTCAAGTTTCAAATATTTATTTAACAAGATCTGATTATGAGTTATTAAATGAAAAGATGAATAAAAATTCACTATTTTAGGTACAATAGTACCTAAGGGGCCAAAACAATCCCTTATTGGGTTTACGGGGTCTAACCATGTTGTCACATCGTTGTTATATTTCAAACCGTTGACGTTGGATGAACTAACTCGAGAACAATTGAATGATGACAAAATTATCAAAGACTTACATTCCTTATTTTGATTCAACAACGTACCAATAGTTCCTTGATGTTGGGTAAATGATTGAATCTTCGCCTTGGAAAAAAAAGGATTGATATTGGTACGATCTAATCGATTATCGGGAATTAATCCCGAACCCGCCGTATCATACCTTTTTCCGGTATACGAAGTCGTAGACTTGACTAACTCAATTCTTATGAAATCGCGAATCAGATCATTTGCCCTTACCTCAACAAAGGAAGCATAAACCTCTTCTATAGAACCATTTTTTTCTTGGTCCCAGTTCAATACTAAGCAAGCCCGAACCAATTGAATACTTGTGT